TGGTTTTCATGTGATTATAGGTACTCTTTTCTCGATCATATGTGGTATTCGCCAATATCTTGGTCATCTGACCAAGGAGCATCACGTTGGCTTTGAAGCAGCTGCATGGTACTGGCATTTTGTAGACGTGGTTCGGTTATTCCCATTTGTCTCTATCTATTGGTGGGGAGGTATATGAAGGAACGAATCAGTGGATTGAAGAATGAAAGCTCGAAGACAAAGAGAAGCGGGCTTTTCCAAAGAATTACTGCAGCTTTCCCACTCCCTTTTATTATCATATACAAAAAAGTCTCTTCCACTTTCCTACCAAATCTCTCTTTATTCTGGCACATAAATGAAGGGGTCGAAGAGATTATGGCAGATCATGTTCACCAAGAAATGACCCGAAATTGGATCTTGGTCTATTTGAGATTGTTCCTTTTAATCGTAATCAAAGATGTTTTCTTGTCTCTCGTTTCTTTTCTGAACAAATCGAAGAACCTAATGGATCGAACTCATCCTTGGCTGCTACGAAAGAAATAGGCCTTGCGTTGCGGAAGGAACGTTCTGCTCTGAGTTGAAGGCAAGAGCTCCTTCCCTCCCTTCCTTATCGACATTAGCTGTATCCCATATCTCCCCATATCGTATTTAACTAGACCCCATCCCTCGCTTTGACTGTTCACCATATGAGTATCGTACCGACCCCATATCATACGTACAAGAATTGATTCCTTCTCCCCATATCACTCATTCACATGCCATCTCATTGTTCACCCGGAAAATCTTCTTGTTTAAGACAGATCGCTTCCCTCAGTCAGCGGGAGGCCTAGTCGATGTAGGCCCTCAAAGCAAACGGCGGGCAGACCAGTCGAAGGAGTAGTTCACTTACCTGTTTGTACATATACTATACTCATACCCATATTACGATACATATGTGTTCACCCTATCTTGCTTTCACGGCTTTGACCGGGAACCAAACCAAAGAGCCAATACACCAACAACCAAGGAACGGGAGTGGGTGGTCCCTAAACCAAGGAACGGGAGTGGGTGGTCCCTAGGAACGGCAGAAAGGAAGTACTGGTTCAACCAGATACGAGTGACGGAACCGGTGTTGATCAAAGACATGCGCCGAGTGCCAGGAATGACTATAAGCCGATAGAGTCGTTTTAACATGCCATGAACCGAGAGCCGCCCAGGGACTGGACTCCACTAAGAGGTTCTTTCTCTCACGTCATTTCGCCCGCCCGTTTCATTTCCTTTTGCCGAAGTTCGTTCAGTCGGTAAGCATCCCGTTAGCTCTTCATATTTCCTAGCCCATCTATCCCCACTATCTCCGAATTCTGTAAGCCGTAATAAGTCCGTAAAATGTGAATAAAGTCCTCACGCGAAAGTGAATCGCCTTCGCTTATCTTGTTTTTTAAGGTCAGTTCTTGTATGATGTCGACGAAGGTCTCATGTTCACGATTATTATTCTTGCAAAACTCGGAAAGTATTAAAGCACATTTATTCCTCAAGCTGTCGATTGTGTCAGTCGGAAGTGCATACGGCAGATCAGCTTCCTCTACCTAGGTATGGATTGGATGCTCCTCCTGCTCGGGCAGGACTCTCAGACGGCTATGATCGGACAATAGAGTATGTAAGATATAGCTCGTGCCTCTTAGGCTTAACAAGATGGGGTTCGGATGAAAACGGATCTCGCTAATCCAGTCTATTCTATTTTGAATAGTCCAGGTAGTTGACTACAGGATCGGATCCTCTGCCTTTGCCTGAAACTTTCACTGTCTGTCAAAGGAATAGCTGAACTACTACATTGATTAGGCGGATCTAACTCTTTTGAGAAATGCCCAGAGGCGTCTGTCTACTAGTTCAGTTGAGAACAAGGTGTCGAACTAGACTGATAACTGATCGTCTATCGAAGCGCCTCTTTAAAGGCAGGATGCCAAGAATCGTGTCTCTATATACGAAGAGCAGGCATGCGTGGGACTTTAGGACAAGACTCCGTAAGACCTTTGTTTAATATGCCTTTTGTTTACGACGAATAGGAATAGGTTCTTTTCAGATTTGACATAAGAGGGTAATTCGTCAAATTGGAATCGGATCTAACATGTGCAGCCTGAGCTTACTTCTCTTGGCTCCCGGCGGGGTTGTCTAGTCCTAAAGCTAACCAGTTTACTTACTATTATATAATAAGCCTTAGCCTTCGGCCCATGAAATAGAGATGGCCCGGACCCAAGATTCAGATGGGCTGGATGCTTGGATATTCTTTTCTTTCTTCTAGTAGGGTGGTATGGTAATCCATTTCTTACTTACCAGGCTGGGATATAATCTAAGGTAAGGTTGCTTTCTATGTAGGTAGGAGAGCCTAATCTCTGTACTAGCTCTATCTATCAGGGAAGAAGGGAGGCGATTTCAAAGCGAAGCATTAACTGAAGGATGCGCTTGCCCATGGCCTCATCTTCCCATTTTTTGAGTCTTTAGTCACCGAGAAGACTACTTCTGTAGCTTAAAAACTTAGGACACCACTTTTTCTAAAGTCGGGTGCAAGTCTTGCTGAGTCAACTCTCAACTCATAATTTATTAAGAAGAAAGCTTAAGAAATTGGCAAGAAGTAGGATAGGAGGAGCATTAGTAGCGAATCCCTGAGATTGGAATTCAATCTCGAGAAAGTCATGAAACTTGAATTAAAATTGAATAGATCCGTAAAGCAGAATAATGATTTTCATCTGAAGTAGCCATTCCCCTTTCAGTAGTTGAAATACTTTCATCTGTCTAAATGCTTTCCGTAACTCCTTTGATCGAATTTAGAGTAGCTTCTGGATGAACAGATTCGAGAATCAATAAAAAGGTTCCGCTAACCAACTGATACCGTAGTAGAAGATTCGGCTAGTGATCCACCTCTCTATTTCCCAATAGAAAGAGTTATTCTATGAAAAATAAATCTCGTTTTTTTCTTCTTCACATATACAAGCTAAAACTACAGCCAACAGGGTGGAAGTTGTGTCTTTACAGTAACTCTCCTCTAATAGCGTAGGCCGTCCTCCTCTATGTGTCTACAACTTAGGATTCTGTTGGAGCCGTGCTTGCACAGCATGATGATGATAAGAAGAAGAGAGCTTTGGACTAATTTAGCTAAGTTGTTCAATGATAATAATGCATAAAAGAAATTCACAGCTATGGAGAAAACCTGTGCAGCAGTCATAGCAGCGCTTTCAGGTTAAGTTATGGAAGTTCCGTTTTTTTTTCGGGGAAGCCAACCAAGCAAGCAAATCTGTTCTACGATCGGGTATTGTGCCTATTGGATTAGCTGCTAGTGGGAATCTATTCTGTATTATAGCTTTCTCTTCCTTTCAGTCCCTCGTCCATGAATGTGACTCCCTTGCTGGAAGGTCTCCCACGTATAGAACTATAAAGAAATGCCTGTAAGGTCTTTGGTCACTCCTTGGCAGCCTGTCCTAAGTCTAAGAAGCAGGTGACCCTTAATCCACCTGAGGGTGGTAGCAAGGCTACCTCTGAGGGCGATTGGATTAAGGTACAGAAGAAGGGAAAGGGGAAAGATGTTCTAGATAACAGAGTTTCCGATCTGCCTGTCTCTTCATAAGAGCGAGGGTTTTGAATATGAGTCTTGCTGTCCGCTCTGAGCCTGAGAGGATTTCTGATCGTTTAGAGGATCCTGTTAGCAATGCTCCTCTAGCCTTCAACAGTCAGGGTGAGTTGTCAGCTTCTTCTTTGGGGTGAAGGCCCTTCTAACTCGGAAGTAGGGTCACAGTATACGGATACCCCTGTGATAGACAGGGATCTTTCTCTTGTTACAGGTGAACATTCTGAGGGGAAACCCGCTTTGGCCTTTTCTACTCCCACTGGGATTTCGTTAGGGGGAAGCTCTGAACCCCTCACTCTTTCTCCGGACCATAAGCCTTTGGGTGGTTGGTAAGGTTGTCGACTCTGAACGAATGATTTTATGTGAAGAAGAGGTGGTCACTATTATAAAGAATCAGATCCCGTTACAGTTAGGAAATCAAGTGCCATCCGAGAGTCTTCTTCGTCTTTTGCTGGAACTCTTTTCTCTAAAGGTAGTGAAGTGAGCCGAAGGAGAGGCTGGATGGAATGAAGCTCGACCAGCGGGAGAGGAAGCATGATCAATCCGATCTTGTTTCAGAAGCTGGTAGAGAGTAGAGAATAGAATAGGCTGTGATGCCGGGAGAGAGATTTTTTATCTTGAGAGATCCTTTGAATACGACCAGGGGGATAGAAGCCCACGGAGCGGTAGGCTAAGCCGGAAATAGAGAGAGATGTGATTAGATTAGCACGAGGAGGGGAAGAATCTTGGTCGTGGGATAGCTGTTTTTGAATCAGTCTCATTTGGCGTTCAATAAGTAGAAGATCAAGGCAGCTTCTGCTTTTAGGTCAGCTCTTTGGCTCCTTGCTATAAAGAGTGAAGTGACCTTCGGGCGAGGAGAAAGTCAGTAAGAATAGGACCGGAAACTGTGCGTTTGGCTATTGGTGAGTCTGTCTTTCTTGAGAAAAAAAATGGAGCGACCAGCCCCTCCATTTGGGTCATGAGACTAGCCAACTTTCTATCCCTGTGGGCTAACTCAACTTATAAGCTTGCTATCTTAGCATCCACTTGGGATAACCTTTCACTTGGATACGATCTAAATTCCACATTCAAGAAAGAACCAGACCAGGCCAACCAAGAGATAGGATCAGATGAAGGAGAGAGAGAACTACTATTGAAAGAAGGCGAATCGCTACTTCTTGTTGCTATAAAATGGTAAAAGACTACTTCTTGGACTGTGCCGACACCCGAGAAGACTAATTAGAGATTTGCTAAGCGAACGAGCCTGAAAGCGCTTCTCCTAGCTTGATCTTAAGTCTTATACATTAATTAAGCAATCTGACTTATATGCTCCTCTCCCCTTGCTTTATTACACCGATAACTGCAGATGAAGCGAAGGACATCGATTATCTATTTAGACGAACGAAGAATAAGATAAAGGCATCTAATTCACCCGCATCTGTTGGAGGAAGGAATGGACAGATAAATACATACTTTTTCTCCTTTCTCCCATAAAGCTTCCTTTCCTGAATCTTAGCTCTTATCTTTCTTATTTATTCTGACTACTATCACTTTATAAGCCGGGCCTGGATAATTAAAGCTTAACGTATCAGGGTAGTACGCCTGGAACAAGAAGGTTCGTCGTACAATTTCGGCGATTACAAAAACAAAGGAGTATATCCCTCTCCCTTAGTGTCTTTCCACTTCCGTCGTTCAGGAACAAACACTTCGCCTAATTCTTTTGAATCCCGGCCCGCTTTTTCCCCACTAACTAATTACGTTACGACCACTGAACAAACTTGGTTGACGCACATAGTTTATGCGCCGCTAATGTAGCGGCTTGTCGAGCATTTGACAAACTCACACCATCCATTTCAAATGGGATTTGTCCTGTGGACACACGAGCAATCCAACCCGCAGGATTTCCTTTTCCTCTTCCCATTCTGACTTCTGTAGGTTCCCGGTAATAGGGAGATCTGCGAGAACTCTTACCCATATCTTACCATTTCTTCGGAATTGTCCGCTCATAGTACGATGGAATTGCCCAATTATAGCTCGACGCGCTGTTCAATGGCTCGATATGAAAGACGACCAGCTCTACAACTTTTAGTGCCATATCTTCCAAAACCAAGTCGTGTACCGTCCGCAACCCCTACTACATCTGCCTTTACGATATTGACTATATTTCGTACGTTTCGGATATATCACGTCCCCTTTCTTTTTGACTATATGAAATCCACACTTTGACACCTGAGATTCCGTAACGAGTAGATACTTCCGCAGGAGCATAATCTATTTTCTGGTTAAATACATTACTAGATGTTTTTCCATACTTTTTGCATTCAGTTCTAGCTATTTCTGCACCTTCTGATCGACCTGAACAACATATACGGATCCCCTCCACCCCTTTTTTCATTACTAATTGAATATCCTTCACTATTTGACTAAAAATGGAGCGAAATGATCTTGTTTTGTTCCTCGGTTGAAAAGAGATATCTTGAGCAATCGGAGAAGCACTTTGATAAACAGATTTGATCTTGACCGACTCAATTAAGGTATTAGTCTTTGTTCTATTAGACAACAAAGATCGCATTTTTTTCACTTCGTTCAAATAAAAGTTGTACCCATACGGAATTCTTCTGTTTCTCAGTATGATCTCTATCATCATCTCTATTCCCTTTATCAATTCTCCTATCCCACCTAGGTCTATGAATTTCTCTATCAATTCCATTACCTTATCCTTAGCCATGAGGTTCCAACATTTTTTCCTGAATTTTCGTAGGAGTTGTTCCCGGGCATACTCAAAAAAAAGGTTATTATACACCCCAACCCCGTCCCTTGGAAAGAAAAAGGTAGCACCGAAGAAAGGAAAGAGCGAGATGGTGGTTTTTGTTGTTCCCGCGAAGCGAGGATGATTCGACCAGCGAATGAAGTGGGTCAACTTTTTGTCTTCGGCCAAAAACTTTTTCTCGCTGGTCGAGCTTTCGACAAAAAAAGCGAAACGTATTCTCTTATCTAAGCTTCTTCCCTGTGCATTAGCTCCCCCCATGGTAGATGGTTCAAGCACGCCCGGTTCCACGAAATGATTGAGAACTACGACGGGGTCGAAATGCATTTGGTTCTTTGTCTTCAATAAGTATTGCATGACCGAATAATTCAAGGAAGGGCGCACCGCAGGGAGGGTCCTTTTTAGTGAATGACTCGTCGGGCTGTCGGAGGGGGACTTCTTTGACTTCTTTGAGAAAAAGAACTTGAATAACTTCGTTTTTCTGAAGGAGTCGTCATTTAGGAGGGCTATGTCATTTACAAGCCCGGCGTATTTCGGATGCTTGAAGGCCCCGCTGACCCGAAGTGATTTAGAAAGATTCTTCTTTATCGATGGTGATCGGTCATGGTATCCATAGCGTTGCTTCTTTTTCGGCCAAATCCTGATTTCGTTTTGCTTCTCCCGGTCGTCGAGCCTGATCGACTCGACTCTTTTCGCTGCCCCCCGGGCTCTCACTTCGTTTCGTTCTTCTTCTGTACCATCGCTTGAATGAAGACACCCGATCGGCCCGACTTTACCAAATGCCCACCACTGGCCCTTCCCCTTTCCGGGTCTGGATTTTTCGCGTCGTTTCTGTCGTCGTGGTCGACGGGGAAGAAAGAAATGAATGAATGTTCTTTTGGGAAAATGTAGAATAATACACCTACCGAGACGAAAGCCAAAGGTGAGTCTAGTAGGTGGACGTATCGAACCGAAATAAGATCTAAGATTGACATCTTGATACACTAATTTACCATAATAATAAATAGAGTCAATGCAGACTCCGCCGTGGGAAGAGCCGCTTCTTTCTTGCTTGATAGGGGGGCTTCCATTCACCAACGCAGACTAAAAGTGCTCTCCGAACCGTGCTGGATAGTCGCCCATCACACGGCTCTCAAACCCAACCTGTGGTGGATCCCGGGTGACAAAGTAAAAGCCTTTGATCCTTTGCCCCATACTTTGAGATGCTCCTCCCCGCCGATCAAGCGGCGACGCTGCTCTTAGCTTTAAGCCGCTATCGTTCGGTTCGGATAAGTCAAGTCCCTTCGGTCAGTTCGCTCAGGGGATCCTCCCTTATCTTCCCTAACGTTCAGAGTTGTTCTGGTTTGAGAAAGGAGCACCGGCCGAGCGCCCTGAATGAATAAGAAATTGACAGCAGAGGTAATTGCAAATTCTTATTCGAACGCGTTGAAGCTAACAACATGTCGATTACACACCGGGGGTTGCTAAGAACTGAGGGACAATGCCCCTCTAACCTAAGTGGGCCTACCCGCGAAGCAACTGGTACTTGAGCGGGCGGGGGGGGGGCGGTTTGGTTTCGTGCAAGGCCCTCGCAGCAGGAAGAGGCAGTTGTCATTTGAAAGAAAACGCTCTTTGTTTGTATAAGGTTCCAAACCTTCGCACCCTGATGAAAAAGCCCTTTCTTTTCTATCTTATTAGTAAAGCCTAAACGTCCTTATTGAAGCCTAGCTAACGAGAAATCAAAGCGATAACGCACCTTTCCTAAGATTAGAATCTAAATAGAAGAGAAGGCCTTTCTTTCTCAAAGTAAACTTTCTCCCTTCCCTTCTTGCTTTAGAAAGATTGCAGCTAGCGTGCTGGACTAATATAATAGAAAGTCAAGGCTCTTCTCCTGTTCTACGAATCTACAACTCTCTTTACTGAGCGAGACTCCATCTATCTCCCTACTAGTGGTTATTCTTTCCAGGCCATTTGTTTGACAGCTTAAACTAGACCCCACTTTCGATTAGATAGGTTTCGGTCTTAATCAAGATAGGTCAAGGGCGCGTCGGAACGGTCGGTAGCTACTTAGTCTCATCCGAGAGTCTAATCTCCTTGTACTGCTTTTTTTCTTTGAAAAAGAAAAAAGGTCGATTTAGGCTCCTTCCCTTCCACCGCATAGCTGCGGTAGCAGGTACTACGAGCCCTCTGCCCCACGCATCTAACCAGTTCGCGTGGTTCACCGGTTCCACCGAAAACTCTCATTTGTTGAAGCGGAGCATAGTGCGCTTTAGGCGCCGAGCGAGAAAGGTCTCTTCTTTCGTTTCGGTTTATTCACTGATCTGAGACTTAGCACTTGTTTTCTTATTGATTCCAGGGGCGGCGGCGTTCTTGAATGAAGTCTATCCGAACCGAATTAGCACTTCTCAGATCAGGCGAGGCCTCTCCAGCGGAGCTGGGCGCCGGGGCCCTGGCTGCACTAGCGATTGGCACATAGGGGAGTGGTTGCCCGGCTTTCTCGGCCTGGTATCCTGCACCTCGCGTTCATGATATCTACATTCAACTGTGCCCCGGAGACACGGTCGAAGCACGCCCGCCCAGTGTGCTTCTTTCACGACATGCTCTGGTCCCGGGTGTCTTCCAGTGGTCTTCTAGCGTTAGAAGAAGTCGTGTCCGTCCCGGACATCTGCAACGCCCTTCCCCGCCTTTTTTTTATATGGGGTGAAGGAAAAGACTGACCCCTTCGGTGACTTTCGCGGTCGCCCTCACTGAACCGACTTGAATCTGAACTACGATTCAGATCAAGTCTTACCGAAATCGGATTTCCTTTTCGTGCCATATGCGCTTAGACTTGACTTTTTTCCCTTTTTTATTCCCGGTCCAATATTAGTTCTCGAAGATCTTCGTTTCCGTGTAGAAGCAAACTCTCCAAATTGATGACCTCCTTCAGTGATCTTACAACGAACAGGAGTTTTTCCATTGTAAATTCGTACGGAGCAATCAACGAATTCCGGCAAAATAAAAGAAGATGTGACCCAATTTTCCTGTTCAAAAGAAGATCTCTCTTCTTCTTCATTCTCAACAGGAATGCATCAAAAAAAACTTCCCTTCCATATAGATCGTCGTGGCATGAACTCAGAATTTCTTCGCTTCGATTCCGCCCCTACTTCAATTAAAGCTAGCTCCTACTCCTCCTTCATCGTCGTTGGTCCTTTTTTGACATTGTATAGTGAGAAAGCTCACCTCTGCCTTTAGACGAGATCTTATATATGATTCTCGTAAACCCTAGGAGCCTCTTTTCCTTCTGCCCAGCTCCCCGAAAACAACGTTCGACTTGCGTGTGTTAAGCATATAGCTAGCGTTCCTTCTGAGCCAGGATCAAACTCTTCTTTTGACTAGACTATGAAAAAAGACGGGTTCTATTCTATCTGGTAGAGTCAACAGAATGGAGTTCCTTGTCTGTAACTCAAGAAAGTGCATCTCTTTCTCTGCCATTCCTACTTTCTTGATAGTTATAACCTATTAAGAAGGTAGGTTCAGTCCAGGAGGCTAGTTTGAAATGAAACCCGGACTCGCTGAGGTTCACACACCTTTCTTTATGAAATTACACAGCAAGCTGGAAGCTTGGTACTAATAGCCTCTAGAGTATAGAGGGGCTATGGAGAGGCGCGCAACTGTGCTTCCTCGCTTCGCCAAGAAAAGCACTTCTTCCTGGTTGAAGGGCGCGCTACAGGCCTACGCTTGTTCCTGCGCGAGAATTTCCGGCGGCCGTATCTTGCTCCTTTCTTTCGCCTCAGTAGTGAGCGCTGCTAGATCTGATTCAACTGAATATGGGACTTGGATAGCTAGAGCTAGGAGGAAGGGGCGTGAGATAGGCTTCTAGTCAACCGATTAAGACTACTACTTCTTTCTAGTAGACACTAGAGCGATGGACTGTGAGAGGAAGCAAGTGAAAGTTACTACACGAGGAAGTCAAGTGAAGGCAAGGACGAAGGAGATGAGTTTACAGACTCTGGAGTTGGGGCTCGTTCTCATTGATACTGAGGGAAAGACTTGTGTGATGGATGCTCTTGATGCCACTTGACTTGCTTCTTCCTTCGTTAACATCAAAAGGGAGTGTATTAAAGAGAGTGAAATTGAATGGTAGTTTAGGTCACTCTGAAAGGATATCTGCTTTGGCTGAGGTGCCTGTGAATGGGAATGAGCCCGCAACCGGGACTCTACATACAGAATAAGGCAACCTATCTCAATCAGCTAGAGCCATTGCAAGTTCATCCACTACAAGCTTACCGGACTAGAGATCCTATCCCTCTCTACCTTACCAGGACTCTACCTAAGGCCTAAGTAAGGCCGACTGAGTCAACGAGTTAAAGAGGACAACACGAAACAAAACAAAAGAACAGCCCGTACTCTCTATCTATCCAATTTCTTACTGAACTTTACTTATCTCCGAAATATCCACCATACTGCGATGGGACTGAGTCTGATCGATTCGGCTAGATAGCTCAGAGTTCAGGGGTGTAAGGGGAAGGAGTGGTACCATTTTCATCTAAGCAAATTGAGAAGACAGAAATATCGTAAGTAACAATCGTGCAAAAGCCATAGCACAAGTTCTTTTTTATCATTTGAATTTCTCAAAAAGTCTTGATTTCATTGACATGTCCGATACCATCTTAAATTATACCATCCAATTACTTTCCGGATTAGCCTTACCTGTGGCTCTCCAAATCTTAGCCAGCTGGCGAGTCGCCCGGCTACGCAATTTAACAATCCACAACTATACGGAGAAAGTGGATGAGTCAGTTGCAAATACCATAAAGGAGCAGCTGAGCGAAAGAGTCATAACGCCGCTGTTTACCGATAATAATGTGGTCTTGCCGCTCGGGAAGGATGCCTATGACGTCATACCTTAGTGCCGGGGGACAACGTGCAATTGCTTGCGGCGATGTATCACGATCTTTGTTGGCTAGGCGTTGAAAGTAATACGTACCTACTATTACTACAAACTCTCGATTTCTTGTGAATCCATGTGTGAATTCTCACTTTTTGGTATTTGCAGTTTTGTCGAGAGGAAGGATCCAAATGCCCCATCAATAAAGTGAGGGCTTTCCGGACCTTCCCCAATCCTCACTCCCCCTTTTTCAAAAAGAAGCCCCGCTCAACAACCCTCTCTGATAAGGAAGAAAACGAAAGAATCTCAATTTTATGACAAATCCGGTCCGATGGCTGTTCTCCACTAACCACAAGGATATAGGGACTCTATATTTCATCTTTGGTGCCATTGCTGGAGTGATGGGCACATGCTTCTCAGTACTGATTCGTATGGAATTAGCACGACCCGGCGATCAAATTCTTGGTGGGAATCATCAACTTTATAATGTTTTAATCACGGCTCACGCTTTTTTAATGATATTTTTTATGGTTATGCCGGCGATGATAGGTGGATCTGGTAATTGGTCTGTTCCGATTCTGATAGGTGCGCCTGACATGGCATTTCCACGATTAAATAATATTTCATTCTGGTTGTTGCCACCAAGTCTCTTGCTCCTATTAAGCCCAGCCTTAGTAGAAGTGGGTAGTGGCACTGGGTGGACGGTCTATCCGCCCTTAAGTGGTATTACCAGCCATTCTGGAGGAGCAGTTGATTCAGCAATTTCTAGTCCTCATCTATCTGGTATTTCATCCATTTTAGGTTCTATCAATTTTATAACAACTATCTCCAATATGCGTGGACCTGGAATGACTATGCATAGATCACCCCTATTTGTGTGGTCCGTTCTAGTGACAGCATTCCCACTTTTATTATCACTTCCGGTACTGGCAGGGGCAATTACCATGTTATTAACCGATCGAAACTTTAATACAACCTTTTCTGATCCCGCTGGAGGGGGAGACCCCATATTATACCAGCATCTCTTTCGGTTCTTCGGTCATCCAGAGGTGTATATTCCCATTCTGCCTGGATCCGGTATCATAAGTCATATCGTTTCGACTTTTTCGGGAAAACCGGTCTTCGGGTATCTAGGCATGGTTTATGCCATGATCAGTATAGGTGTTCTTGGATCTCTTGTTTGGGCTCATCATATGTTTACTGTGGGCTTAGACGTTGATACCCGTGCCTACTTTACCGCAGCTACCATGATCATAGCTGTCCCCACTGGAATCAAAATCTTTAGTTGGATCGCTACCATGTGGGGGGGTTCGATACAATACAAAACACCCATGTTATTTGCTGTAGGGTCCATATTTTTGTTCACCATAGGGGGACTCACTGGAATAGTTCCGGCAAATTCTGGGCTAGACATTGCTCTACATGATACTTATTATGTGGTTGCACATTTCCATTATGTACTTTCTATGGGAGCCGTTTTTGCTTTATTTGCAGGATTTCACTATTGGGTAGGTAAAATCTTTGGTCGAACATATCCTGAAACTTTAGGTCAAATCCATTTTTGGATCACTTTTTTCGGGGTTAATCCGACCTTCTTTCCCATGCATTTCTTAGGGCTTTCGGGTATGCCACGTCGCATTCCAGATTATCCAGATGCTTACGCTGGATGGAATGCCCTTAGCAGTTCTGGCTCTTATATATCTGTAGTTGGGATTTGTCGTTTCTTCGTGGTCGTAGCAATCACTTCAAGCAGTGGAAACAACAAAAGATGCGCTCCAAGTCCTTGGGCTGTTGAACAGAATCCAACCACACCGGAATGGATGGTACAAAGTCCTCCAGCTTTTCATACTTTTGGAGAACTTCCAGCTATCAAGGAGACGAAAAGCTCTGTGAAGTAAAAGAAAAAAAGGGTCGCCGATTGCTACTAAGAACCTAACAGAACTTTTCAAAATTGAAAACGGATCAGTCGACCTGGTCTACGAATCTATTCTAACTATCAACGAATTCTTCAAATTTTAGGCGGGATGGGGATTGTAATTATTTAGACTTCTCGAGGTATAATGACAGACCGGGAGGCTAGATTAGAAGGAATCGGCGGATCAATTTTGTGTTATATATGGTAATCCTTCTGATATCCGAATTAGATCCTAAATTGACTATTTGTGAAAAAAAAAGAGAAAGGGCGGGTTGTATAATCTCACTCCTCCCCCATTAGTTGATACTTCAAGGAGGTTTTACCCGGAATGAAAGAAAAAAAAGAAACTGGTTCACGTAAGAATGGACGTCTTGGTTCACGCAAGAGTGCACGTAGAATACCAAAAGGACTTATTCATGTTCAAGCAAGCTTCAACAATACCATTGTGACTGTTACAGATGTAAGGGGTCGGGTGGTTTATTGGGCCTCCGCCGGTACTTGTGGATTCCGGGGTACAAGAAGAGGGACACCATTTGCTGCTCAAACTGCAGCGGGAAATGCTATTCGTACAGTAGTGGAGCAAGGTATGCAACGAGCGGAAGTTATGAAAAAGGGTCCTGGTCTCGGAATCCCATCTTCCAAGGTCAGGAGCCACGGAGCCAGAAGACCGTTCGACGATCCTACTTCTGATGTCATCCCCTTCTGTTCCCTCCCTGTTGAAGATCCCAACTATTCTCTATCCAATTCCGGGATGGATCATGAAAGATTTTGTCTTGAAATGCCGATAAGGAATAGCCAGTTATAGAAGCGGGTGGCAGGGAATGAAAGCACTCCTGTGCTATCAAAGTAGAGATATTAGTTAGAGCTAGGGGCAGGCCATCTATTCCTGCTTGACTTTCTTCAAGATACGAAATGAGCAGCCGTTTTTCGTGACATCATATCACTATTCGGCAAGTCAATCCCGCTTACCGGCTCAATATATCTCTCAATAGATTCGCTTGCCACAACGACCGGACAGGATAGGAGATCGCCCAACCTTCCAATTTCTCTTTCTGAAGCAACTATAACGGATGGGCAGCTTCCCTACCCACTGGGGATTTTTTTTTCCCCGCTCCAACTTCGGATTCTTGGAAATAATCCCCGGTTTTATGATTTAAGGTTAGGAGTTTCATTCTTAGCAAGATCCCCAGCTATTGAATCTGTTGTCGTCGGCGGGGCTACTTCTTCTTTCGAAATGAGAAGAATAGCGTAGTCAAAGTAGGCCAAGTCGGTAGCCTTTTCTGAAACTCTTGGGAGAAGGGCTGTAGGATTAGAAAAAGGCCTAACTGCTGTTGAAGGAATAGAGGCTGTTTCGGCTCTTGGAGTAAGGGGAGAAGGGCTGAGTGCCGGTGAAATGCTTTTTGAGACTTACCCCACTCAATGGAAATTGATTTAGGCAAGATCCCACGTCCAAGAGTCTGATTCTGATTCTGCTTTCACTCTTATCAAGGAAGGAGGCCACCAAACCAAAGGGGAGGTCTTTGCTTGCTTTTCCTGTTAGAGATGCTAGTCTTTTTGTAATAACTGCTCTGAAGATGTTTTCAGGAATAAGAGAAGACGGTGCTCTTTCATCAGCTCTTTGGCTATTTGCTTGCGATAAAGAAAGAGTGAATTGATCCGAGCCAAGTAGTTCGGCTAAGCCGGAAAGAAAGAGTTAGATCCTCTTTGAGATGAAATGCGGCAATGTCCTAATCAAACCAGGCGCAAGGTCAATGATTTCGCTCAAGGCTCAAGGCATAAAGGCTCTTATTCCTTCTGCATTGGTCTCGGAGGGCCCTCGCTCTAAAGGGTTGATGGCAGCTATCCTGCTCTGTCAGAGATAATTGGAATGGAATTGGTGTGGTTTGCTAGCTCTTTCTTTTGAGACGAATGAA